AGGGTTCCCATTAGTATCTCTTTTTTATTTTTCGGAAGGAAAGGGAAAAAATAATACCTAAACTCTAAACTAGAGTAAAAAGGCTAATCAGTTATTTCTTCCACGGACCCGAGGATACCAATATTAGCACTGATGGTACGAAAATGTAATTCGCTATTCAAACAACTATTCAAAGTCCCTAGAGCTTTTTGTAAGGCTTGTTGCAAAACTTGTTGTCGGACCTGATTAATTGCTCTTTGTTTTTCAAAAAAAAGAGTTTCATTTTTGTAATTTTCTAATCGTTCCAAACTATTGCAAGTAGCATTAATCAAATTTACTTTTTCTCGTTCTATCTCGGAGTATCCATTCGTTCGATACTCATCTGCTTCGATTTCCACTTTCCGTAATCTAACCCGAGCTCTTTCGAGCTGTTCAATGGCTCTTTTACGTAATTCTTCTGAATTTCGAATAGTACTCAAGATCCTCTGTTTTCGCTTATCTAATAAATCATTTAATGAAAGTAGATTATCTTTCCATTCATTTCACAACTATCATATCTCTTCCCGAACCAAACATGAATCTTTCGATTCATTTGGCTCTCACGCTCAATTGTTTCTTTTATCTTTTCTTTGATTGATGGGCATTCCCCATATCTTTGAACGGAATGAGCCTATCCTCTCTTTTCTGTTCGTATATCGAAACTGATCTAACATCAGAATCTTAGGAGGACTCTTCAGACCAGACAAAAAATAAAAAATTGTCAGCAAAGTTGTTTCTTTATTTGTTCTTTATTTACAACTTATTTCCAAAAAGAAAAAAAAAGATTTTAAAGAAAAAAGAATTCTATTCTTTCTTCTTTATATGCTATGATAAATTAGATCAAAATTATAATAGATAATATATAATTGAATAGAATTTTGAACTTCATTATCATTATTATTAGAATGAGATTTCAATTTTTTTATCCAAAAAATTCTCTTTTTTATACAAATAGAATACATAGGTCGTCGATTCGGCAGTGGATAAAAAAAGGGGGGAGATACCCATCTTTCCAGTTAATGGTTCAAATAATTTTATCCATATGAGTGTTCTACATCGGATAAATTCCCAATTATTCCTTTTTTATCATCTTTAAACCTTTTTGTTACTAACGTAGCGGTAGAAAGAGTACCATACTATGCTGTGCCTGGACTTCAAACAATTTATCTTTAACCATGTAAAAGACCTCAACATTATTGGTTGATAGAGAAGAGAATCAAAGTTCATTTATCAATTAGTCACGAAATGCTATGGTTCTTACATATGATCTCTGAATGAAATCCAATTCCGAAGTAATTCGTCGAGATTATGCACCCTTTGTTCCTATTTCTGCTATAAAAAAGAATACATAAATATAAAGAAAGTGCAGCCGGTGAAATCCAACCTATTCTTGAAATACACAACTCGCACACACTCCCTTTCCAAAAAAAATCAATACACCCAGCACTACGCTTAGATTTATTGGATTTGTTGCTAAAATATCGGTATTAAGCTCGAAACTCCCAGCGGAGGGCCAGTGCTCCACGGAAACAAAAGAATCGGTTATATTTTTCATAAGCTCTCCCCTTATAGATAGGACTAACAAAGAACAGAGTTCTTTTTGTATCACTCCGCTTATTATTCTCAAATTTATTATTTATGGTTATGTTTTTATTCTACGATGAAATTAAACATTAAACAAAAGGATTTGCAAATAAAAGAGCTAATGCCACGACCAGTCCATAAATTGTTAAAGCTTCCATAAAAGCCAGACTAAGTAATAAAGTACCTCGTATTTTACCCTCTGCTTCTGGTTGTCTCGCAATACCTTCTACGGCTTGGCCCGCAGCAGTACCTTGACCGACCCCAGGTCCGATAGAAGCAAGCCCTACAGCCAATCCAGCAGCAATAACGGAAGCAGCAGAAATAAGTGGATTCATGGTAAGTTCCTCGCACCAAAAAAAGAAATGGTTAATGATACAACCAACCAATGAATTAGTACTTAATCTACTTATTTTTCTACTTCTACTTTTACTATTTACTACACTTATTTTTTCTTTTTTGATCTTTCTCACCAAAATCTATCGGGTCGAGGTAACTAAAAGCTCCAAATGGAATTCAGAATATTACTGAATTGTCAGAACTACTTCGATATACCGTTTTGACTTTCTACCTTATGTAATATGTATACAGTTTTAGTCATTGCGTTTCCTTGTTTAGAAACTATTCTATTCTTTCTCTTTCATTTTTCATTCAATTCACAATCACAGACAAAATAGAAAAAGGACTGATATGGAAATTCATCTAAATGCAGTGGACTAAAAAAAAAGAGATAGGGGTAATTACTATCTAACTAGTAAATAACATATACTTTTATTCTTCCATAACGTAAATCACCTGCACTTTTTATTCTATTAAATCGTATTCTGGAACCATTCTTCGAAACATACATAAGGATTTATACTCATAGGCATTACATATACATATATGTAGTAGGAGTCCCGACCCTTATTTCTCTTCCAAATTTCATCTATCTTTCTTCATATATACATACATGTAGCTATTTGCATTTTATTCTTCAACCTAGTGGATTATATTGAACCACCCTTGAATTGGGATAAGCTTCAAAAAAAAAACTATTTCGAAAGTTAGTCAATGATGACCCTCCATGGATTCACCTATATAAGCCGCAGCCAAAGTTGCAAAAATAAGAGCTTGAATACCGCTTGTAAATAATCCAAGAAACATGACAGGTATAGGAACTACTGAAGGAACTAAAGAAACAAGAACAACAACCACTAATTCATCAGCCAATATATTCCCGAAAAGTCGAAAACTAAGAGATAAAGGTTTTGTGAAATCTTCTAGAATATTAATTGGTAAAAGTATTGGAGTTGGTTGAATGTATTTCCCAAAATATCCCAATCCTTTTTTGCTAAGACCCGCATAGAAATATGCCACTGACGTGGGTAAAGCTAAAGCAACAGTAGTATTTATATCATTCGTGGGCGCAGCTAACTCCCCATGAGGTAACTTTATGATTTTCCAAGGTAAAAGAGCACCTGACCAGTTAGAAACAAAAATAAATAGGAACATCGTTCCTATAAAAGGAACCCAAGGACCATACTCCTCTCCAATCTGAGTTTTGCTCAAGTCTTGAATAAATTCAAGGACATATTCGAAGAAATTCTGACCGTCGGTCGGAATGGTTTGTGGATTTCGAACAGCTATGATGACTGAACCTAATAAGATAGCAATTACAACCCAAGAAGTGATAAGTACTTGGGCATGAATTTGTAAACCTCCTATTTGCCAATATAAATGTTGGCCTACTTCTACACCTGATATATCGTATAATCCTTTGAGTGTTTTAATGGAACATAGTATAAAATTCATATTGTCCTCTAACAGAAATCAAACTTCAAAAAAGTAATTATTTTGATTCAACCATCTCTTTCTCAATTCATCTATGTTCATTCATGAATTTAAGTTATGAATCGTATATTTCGGATACCAAGAAATCACATAAAAAAAATACCAATCATTTTATCTTTTCAATATTCTTCAATATTCAAAACATAGTTCAAACTCCAAAAGATGCAAACCAAAATAGTAACAATCAAAGAGAGTTCCGCAAAAACAAACTAATCTTCTTCTTTCTTCTTCTTAATGATAAGAGTAATGATAAGATATTCAACCATTTTTTATATAACTAGAACGGCCCTCACAAATTGCAGATACTAATTTTGTAAGAATCAATCGAATCGAAGCTATAGCATCATCGTTGGCCGGAATAGAAATATCTGCAAGATCTGGGTCACAATTTGTATCAATTAAACAAATCGTCGGAATACCCAAAATAACACATTCTCGAAGAACCGTATATTCTTCTTGCTGATCAACGATAATTACAATATCGGGTAATCCCGTCATATATTTGATCCCACCCAGATATGTTTGCAAGGTAGATAACTTTCTCTTCAACATTGCTGCGTCTCCTTTGGGAAGACGATTGAGTTTCCCCATCTTTTGTTCTGCTCTTAAGTCCCTGAATTTCTGAAGTCTTGTTTCTGTAGTAGACCAATTCGTTAACATACCACCAAGCCATTTTTTATTAACATAATGGCATCGAGCCCTTATTGCTGCTGATGCTACTAAATCCGCTGCTTTCTTTTTGGTGCCAACGATTAAGAATTTTTTCCCCCTACTTGCTGCATCAAAAACTAAATCGCAGGCTTCTGATAAAAAACGAGCGGTTATAGTAAGATTTGTAATATGAATACCTTTACGCTTTGCAGAGATGTAAGGAGCCATTCTAGGATTCCATTTATTAGTACCATGACCAAAATGAACTCCTGCTTCCATCATTTCTTCCAAATTGATGTTCCAATATCGTCTTCCCATTTTCCCACACTTTCTCTTTTTATTTTTTTTTCAAAGAGATTCATTACCTTGTGAAATAAATAATTGTTCCAACGGAACCTTTTACCAGGATTGACCTTTGATCTACGACCCAAACCATGAATTTCATTCTTTATTTTGGATTTCATTGATTACGAAATCCATAATTGGACCAGAGAGTTAAAGTAAAAAGAATGAACCTATTTTTAGGAATTAGTAAATTAAATTACGTAAATGATTGGTCTGATGTCTCATGGAAAGTGTTTGGGGAATAAGAACAAAATAATTCTCTATGGTGTAACAAAATATCTCTCATTTCCAACTCAAATAGATTCTTCCTTTTTATTTTCAAATGAATGTTTTTGTCTTGCTTTGAACGATGTACTAATTTTTTGAATCCGGTACCAACTGGTATAATCCCCCCCAAAACAACGTTCTCTTTCAGGCCTTTCAACCAATCAATACGACCTCGTAGAGCAGCTTTTGCTAAAACTCGAGAAGTTTCTTGAAAACTCGCTTCGGATATGAAACTTTGAGTATTCAGAGATGACTTCGTTATTCCCAATAAGATTGCCCGATAAAAGATCGCTTCGTCCAAAACGCGCCCTGCTCGCTCTGCTCGCAACAATCCAATAAGTTCCCCAGGTAAAAAAACATTAGACATTCCATCTTCTGAAACCAAAACTCTTGATGTTACTTGACGTACAATAATCTCTATATGTCTATTATGGATCTGTACCCCCTGGGATCGATAAACCTTTTGGATCTTATTAACCAAAGAGATACGACTTTGGGCTATGGTTAATTCAGCTCCAATCAAGAATCCCCAGGGGATCCCAAGAATTCTTCGAATACGTTCGTCCCAACCTTCAACTCTTCTTTCGAGGTTCATCGATATTGAATCAATCGAACGAACTTCTAAGATTTGTTCCACTTTTGGAAGACCTTGCGTTATGTCACCAGATCTCGATTTTTCATATATAAATGTAATTAATGTATTTCCTTCAGAAAAGGTTTCCCCATAATGGCCATGTACAGTTGCTCCTGGAGTGACCAAATAGGGCTTAGCTGATCTTATAACTAAAGAGTCAACATGAACAATGAAAATTTGACCAGATTTTTTTATGTGTGATCCGTATTTCAATAGACATACATTTTTACAAAGGAATTGTCCAAGGCTAATTATTGTCCATGCCTCTTCACAAGAATCGTGATGGAGAAAACACCAATTCGAATGGAATGAATTCCAAATGATGTTACTGCATGAATCAGGATTATAAATCCTACTATTTTCATCTAGGAAATAGTATTTAAATGGAAAAACTTGAAGCACTTGGAAAGTCTGTTGAAAATTTTCAAATAAAAAATCTTTCTTTAAAAAGACTTGATTATAAGTTCTTAAATAGTAAGATGAACAAAATTTTACTATTTTAGGTACAATAGTACCTAAAGGACCCAACAAATACCTAATTGGAGTCATGGGATCCGATTCTTTTGTCGTATTATTATATCTCGAAGTATTGAAGGGGCCAATTTGAGAACAATTGGATGATGACAAAATTATGAAAGATTGGCATTCCTTATTTCGATTCAACAACGTACCAAGAGTTCCCTTATGTTGGGGAAATGATTGAATCTTTGCCTTGGAATCAAAAGGATTTCTATGGGTACGATCTAATTCATTATTGGAAATAAATCCCGAACCTGCCGTATCATACCTTTTTTCGGTATACGAAATAGTGGACTTTACTAACTCAATTCGGATGAAATCACGAAGCAGATCATTTGCCCTTATTTCAACAAAAGAAGCATGAACCTCTTCTTCTATAGAACTCTTTTTTTCTTGGTCCCAAGTCAATACTAAGCAAGCCCGAACTAATTGAATACTTGTGTGAGAAATTCCTCGAATTGACTTGCCATTTCCATAAAGTATATAATTGACAATTCGAAGTTGGACATTATCCTTTTCTTGCAAGAGATCCTGAGAGAAAAGTGTTGCTAAATTTATCCCATCAGCTATTTCATATGTGACTACGGGCCGAACCAAAACAAAATACTTTTTTTTGGTAGGTGTAATCCGTTGGACATAGATCCAATTTTTCAATTTTTTTGATCCTTTAGAATTTTTTTTTTCCATTCCTGGTGGTATCAAAATGCCACTGTGCCTAGATATTTTATCCACCTCTCCAGAAAAATGAATATCTCCAGAAAATATTTTCAGTTCCATACTTTTTTTTTTTCTCTCCACTCGGACTAATCCACCTATTTGACTTCTTGTATTTATATTTAAAGCAAGTCGTGTATCTACTCCAATGATACTATTGTTCCGGACCATTATGGGCGAAGATCCGGGTAAAATATGCACTTCCTCGGGAATGAAAAAAAATCGATCTACTTTCATTTGCATTTGGTATTTCGGACTAAATTCTTTTGCTCCTCGATACTCAATCAAATCCTCTTTTTTTACGATTGAATCTACTTCGACAATCCCATATTTCGTAATTCCCGAACTGCTTCTTCTGTATCGCGGATCATCAAAATAAGCAATAATACTATTTCTACGTAAAATACCATTTATAGGTATTTGAATCGAAATACCAAAACAGGGTATTAGTTTCTTTTCTTGTTCTTGATCATATTGTAAGGGAATCACGAATCTATTTCTTCGCTTTTTCGCCAAGGAATTCTCTTGACGAATATAAGTAGAAGGATCTATGAGATTACAATGACCCTTGGATATAATTTGATAAGGTTTTGAATAATCAAAAATTTCCCTATATTTTTTACCAAAAGTATCCAACAATTTATGTCTTACTTGATCATTAGTCAGTGAGAGATCAAAGATATATCTTTCTTCGAGAGAAAAAGAATTAGCATTCATTTGATCTTGATCCTTGTGGAGTGAAAAAGACACTATATTGGATCTGCATAGACCTCCTGCTAATATCCATAAATGACTTGTTTTTGGTAATAAATGAACATTACTATATGGATATTCGGTCGCATGATAGCCATCAGTACTCCAGTGCATTTCTCCTTCTGACTCAGAATAAATATGTTTTTGAACTCTCTCTTTAAAATGAAAAGTGGACGTTCCGGTAC